AAATTATTGAATATTTCGAACAAATCCTGAAATTCAAAACTGCCAGTTATCCAATAAAGACCTAAAATTCCTAATAATAAACCAAAATCCCCTACACGATTAGTTACAAAAGCTTTTTGACAAGCATTCGCTGCAATAGGTCGTGTGAACCAAAACCCTATTAATAAATACGAACACATTCCAACTAATTCCCAAAAAAAATAAACTTGGATCAAATTAGAACTCGAAACTAATCCTAACATTGAAGTATTAAAAAAACCCATATAAGCAAAAAACCTCAGATATCCTTGATCATGAGACATATAATTGTCACTATAAATCAGAACCAAAATCCCAACAGTTGTAATTAATATTGACATAATAGAAGTAAGTGGATCGATAAAGTAACCGAACTCAAAAGAAAATTCATTATTTATGGTCCAAGACCATACATTTTGATGAATGCAACCTAGAAAAATTTGTTGAATAGATAGATAGAGTGAAAAGATCATAACTATACTTAACAAAAAAATACTAAGAAAAGTCCACATACGACGAAGGTTTTTTGTTGCTGTCGGAAAAAGTAGAAGGCCAACTCCTAGTAAAATAGGTACTGGAAGTGGAATGAAAGGGATGATCCATGAATATTGATATGTATGTTCCATAAAATAAAAAATCCTTTTTATTTTATTCTTAAATTTATTATTTCTTATTCACTGGTTTGTATATATATATTTTTTCAAAGGGGACAATAAAAAAGCACGCGATTTCAAACCTAAATAGAAATTTTTGCGAATTTAGTACAATCCTTCATAAATCTTTGAAAAGAAATATATATTCAACTAAAAAAATTAGAAGTGATTAAATAATATTACTAAGTTACTGTCAAAAAAACTTATTTGTCTTTTTTTATTACTACTAAATAAAATTGTGATTTTATGCAGATACAGAAAAAGTGAATTATAATTCCGTATTACAATAATTTATATACATATATTAAGAATAGAACAAAGATTTACACGAAAAAAAAAATACTTAATCTTAATTATATAATAAAAAAACTTTACCTAAAACAAAGTTATTTTAGTTTGATTATTTAGAATTATTAAGGAATGAATTTGAATTTTTGAATTTAGTGATTGTCTTCCAGTAGACTAAGCGAGCTTTTTTTATTTGCAAGAAAGATTATTATAATCGATATTTTTTTTACATATGATGTGAAGAAATCTCATAATTTTTTTGATAATATAATCTATCAGTATAGATTAATTAAATGAGTACTCTCGTACGAATTTCAAACATTAAATAAAAAAAATTTTTATAACCAAATTAAAAAAAAAAAAAAGTAAAAAACAGTTAGGTTTTAAACTTTTGAATGTCTTTTTTGAAAATAATATAAAATAATATATAATAAAATTGGAAAGAAAAAAAATAACTCGATATAGCGTACGAAAGGATAGAATAATAAATGTCTTTGACATCCACTTATACCACTGAAATTTTTTTTTTCATTTTTTAATGGCAGTTCCAAAAAAACGTACTTCTATCTCGAAAAAGCGTATTCGTAAAAAAATTTGGAAAAGGAAGGGATATTGGACATCGTTGAAAGCTTTTTCGTTAGGGAAATCACTTTCTACAGGTAATTCAAAAAGTTTTTTTGTACAACAAAATAACTAAAAAACACTATAATAATTAGAATTAGCCTAACTTAAAAACCAATTTTTTAAAATACATAGAAAACAAAATAGGAACCAAAAGAAGAAAAAAAGACAATATATAAATAAAAAAGAAAGGTTCACATTTTTTTAGTTCCAAAAAGGGAATTCTTATTTTCCCCATCACTACCTTGATGCAATAATAAATAAAGATCTTTTATTTCCTTTTAATGAGGAAATAAAAGATTTTTAAGCGAAATCCATAGGTTCTTCAAATTAATTTATTTAAGTGATCAAAAAATTTTATGCTTGTACTGTTTGTACAATATAAAAAGATGTATAAAAAAAAATTTTTTGATAATTTTTTTTTTTCTCTTGAGCAATTAGGAAAATCGTTTTTTATTTCAAATTTCTAAGGGTTTTGAAGAAGTTTTCATTTTTAGAAAAAACCTTTTTTTTATTAATGGAACTGACAAATTGAATTTATCTTTTTTTTTTATCATATAAATGAAAAAAAAAGATAAAGAGCATTTAGAGTTTTGTCTTTGGGTTGAGGTTCCAACTACTTAAATTTAGTTACATTTTTCATTGTATTCTAGAAAAAATATAAAGAACAAAAAGTGAATTGAAATAATTTTCACTAACTCAGAAAAAAAAAAGATCTTAATTGAATTAAAACCCCAATACCTATTTAAAAAAGTTTTTATTCAGTAAATCCATTGGCAATTTGAGTCAATTGGCTTCTTTATTTAAATTGTAATCTCGACGATTGAATAAAAACTTGTTAGTATTGTTTTGAACAAGTTGCCGCTATGGTGAAATTGGTAGACACGCTGCTCTTAGGAAGCAGTGCTAGAGCATCTCGGTTCGAGTCCGAGTAGCGGCATAAGATCTTATAAAAGAGATATTATAAGTTTTATAATCAAAATAATACCCGACTTTTTTTCTAAATCGGGTAAAACCTAGTATTAATTTATTAATTTTTAACAAATTTTTTATGATTTTTTCAATTTTAGAGCATATATTAACTCATATATCTTTTTCGGTCGTTTCAATTGTACTGACAATTTATTTTTTAACTTTTTTAGTTAATTTAGATGAAATCATAGGATTTTTTGATTCATCAGATAAAGGAATCATAATTACGTTTTTTGGTATAACAGGATTATTATTCACTCGTTGGATTTATTCCGGACATTTTCCATTAAGTAATTTATATGAATCATTAATTTTTCTTTCGTGGGCTTTTTCAATTATTCATATGGTTTCCTATTTTAATAAAAAACAAGAAAATCACTTAAACGCAATAACTGCGCCAAGTGCTATTTTTATTCAGGGTTTTGCTACTTCAGGTCTTTTAAACAAAATGCCTCAGTCTGCAATATTAATACCAGCTCTCCAGTCCCAGTGGTTAATGATGCACGTAAGTATGATGATATTAGGCTATGGCGCTCTGTTATGCGGATCATTATTATCAATAGCTCTTCTAGTGATTACATTTCGCAACGTCGGACCTACTTTTTGGAAAAAGAATATAAAAAAAAATTTTTTATTAAATGAATTATTTTCTTTTGATGTACTTTACTACATAAATGAAAGAAATTCCATTTTACTACAACAAAACATTAATTTTAGTTTTTCTAGAAATTATTATAGGTATCAATTGATTCAACAATTAGATTATTGGAGTTTTCGTATTATTAGTCTTGGATTTATCTTTTTAACCGTTGGCATTCTTTCAGGAGCTGTCTGGGCTAATGAGACATGGGGCTCATATTGGAACTGGGATCCAAAAGAAACTTGGGCATTTATTACTTGGACTATATTCGCAATTTATTTACATATTAAAACAAATAGGAATGTTAGGGGTATAAATTCTGCAATTGTGGCTTCTATAGGTTTTCTTTTAATTTGGATATGCTATTTTGGCGTCAATCTTTTAGGAATAGGTTTACATAGTTATGGTTCATTTACATCGAATTAAATAAAACAGTAACAAACAAAAAAGAATCCAAATCTAAATAAAAAAAATAGCATCTATATCTAACTTCATATAAGTTAAGAAATCTCATTTAGTTTTCGTAGGAAATAATCAAGAACCTTTTGAATCACGTAGTACAATGATTCAAAAGGTTCTCACAATACAAAGACCAAAGGCTTCTGATTACAATTCACTTTAATGCTTTTTTTGATTTCCTGAAAACTATTCATAGAAATAATTAGATAAAATGGATTCGACCTTGTCACTTGCTAATGAGAGCACAAAATCAGGATAAATCCCAATACCAATTATGGGTAGAAGAATAGAGATTGAAAGAAATACCTCTCGGGGTCCAGAATCAAAAAAAGAAAAGTTTTTGACATTGATTAACTTGTATCCATAGAACATTTGGCGTGACATAGATAATAAATATATAGGAGTTAATATCATTCCAATTGCCATTACAAAAATAATTAAAATTTTGGAAATTAAGAAATATTTTTGGCTGGTAATTATTCCCAAAAAAACGATTAATTCTGCAACAAAACCACTCATGCCCGGCAATGCAAGGGAAGCCATCGATAAGATAGTGAACATTGTAAATATTTTTGGAATGGAGATAGCCATTCCACCCATTTCATCAAGATAAACAAGCCTAATTCTATCATAACTCGTTCCTGCCAAGAAAAAAAGTGCAGCGCCAATAAATCCATGAGAAATTATTTGTAAAATAGCTCCATTAAGTCCAGGATCCGTTATAGAACTAATACCTATAATTATAAAACCCATATGAGATACAGAAGAATAGGCTATTCTCTTTTTTAAATTACGTTGACCGGGAGATGTTGAAGCTGCATAAATTATTTGGATTGTACCGACTACCATCAACCAAGGAGAAAACATAGAATGAGCGTGGGGTAATAATTCCATATTGATTCGAACCAACCCATACGCTCCCATTTTTAATAAGATTCCAGCGAGAAGCATACAGGTACTGTAATGTGCCTCACCGTGGGTGTCAGGTAACCAAGTATGTAAAGGTATAATCGGTGATTTGACGGCAAAAGCAATAAGAAATCCAATATAAAATAGTATTTCGAGTGTGACAGGATAGGATTGATTAGCTAAGAGTTCTAAATTTAATGTTGGTTCGTTCGAACCATATAAACTTATACCTAAAACTCCTATTAATAAAAAAATAGAACTTCCTGCCGTGTATAAAATAAATTTTGTAGCTGAATACAGACGTTTCTTTCCACCCCACATGGATAAAAGTAGATAAACGGGAATTAATTCTAATTCCCACATGATGAAAAAAAGGAGAAGATCCCGAGAAGAAAATGATCCTATTTGACCGCTGTACATTGCTAACATCAGGAAATGGAATAATCGGGAATCCCGAGTAACTGGAAAAGCCGCTAAAGTGGCTAAAGTAGTAATAAATCCCGTCAGTAAAATCGTTCCTATAGAAAGTCCATCTATTCCCATTCTCCAGTAAAAATCAAAAAAATTGATCCATTTATAATCTTCGGACAGTTGAATTAATGGATCGTCCATTTTAAAATTATAACAAAAAGCGTAGGTCGTTAGAAGAAGTTCTAAGATACAAATACATATAGTATACCACTTATTGACTTTATTTCCCCTATGCGGGAGAAATAACATTAATGAACCAGCAGATATTGGAAAAACAACAATTATTGTTAACCAAGGAAAATCATTCGTGGTAAAGACAAGATACACCAGGTCCAAAGAACGCGTACTCAAAAAAAATATATAAATAAAAAAATATAATTTAACTTTTTTGAGTACGAGTACTTGTCAATAAAAAATAAAATTTATTCCAAATTTATTTAAATGAGGTTTTCGGTAACGTATCAATAAGCTAGACCCATACTTCGAGTTGTTTCATGCCATAAATAAACCCGAACGCTCAAAAAATCTGTTGGGCAGGCGGATTCACATCGCTTACAACCAACACAGTCCTCGGTTCTTGGAGCGGAAGCTATTTGCTTAGCTTTACATCCATCCCAAGGTATCATTTCTAATACGTCTGTAGGGCATGCTCGGACACATTGAGTACATCCTATACAGGTATCATAAATTTTTACTGAATGTGACATAGGATCGATAGTTTTTTGAATGTAAGAAATTTTCAATCTAGTAAACTTCTAACTGAATGATATATTAAAATACTAGATGAAGCAATGATTTCCTTTACTAGAATTTTTGTAATGAATTCTGGCTCAATTGATAAAAAATGGGGCTAAAATACTTTGATTTTTTAGATTTTCACAAATAGAATCTAGTAGGTCATAACCTATCATATATGCAAATTTCAATTTATAATTTTTTTATTTATGCTACTTATTTAATAAGGTCGATTGGTTTATGCGAGTTGATTTTCTGTTACGATAAATTGACGAGACTATAGCTAATCCAATAGCTGCTTCAGCGGCTGCAATTGCTATAACAAAAATGCAGAAAATATTCCCTTTTAGTTGGGAATTATCAAAAAAATCAGAAAATGTTACGAAATTCATATTAACTGCATTGAGTATAAGTTCAAGACACATAAGAGCCCTAACCATATTTCGACTCGTGATCAATCCATAAAGACCAATCAAAAATAAATAGGCACTCAAAACAAGTACATGTTCGAGTATCATTCAGCAACTCCTTATCAATTTTGATTCATTTCAATATGAAAAATAATTCACCGGATTCCATCAACTAGAATATAACAAAAAAGTACGAATAAAAACTATATTAGGTAAAAAAAAATTTCAAATATATATCAAATATAAATATAAAAATTGATATTTAAAATATGAAATAGTATTCAATCAAATTTAATTGAATGAACGGACAAAAATCATAACATACACAAAGTTTTCTTTGGTCTTTACTAATTCGAACATTTTTTATTGACGAGCCACAGAAATTGCACCTATCAAAGCAACTAAAAGAATTATTGAAATGAGTTCAAATGGCAGAAAAAAATCTGTTGATAAATGAATTCCTATTTGTTGACTATTACTTATTAAATCTTGCTCTAGAATCTGGTTTAATCTTGTAGTCCAAATAACCCCGTACCATGACGTATCGAGAATAGTAGACATTAATAAAAAAAGAATAGTTGTACAAACCAACGACGTAATCCCATTCCCAACGGTCCACAGATTGAAATCTGTGGAATATTCTGAATCATTCATGAACATCACCGCAAATATGATTAAAACATTTATGGCCCCCACGTAAATCAGGAGTTGTGCAGCAGCTACAAAATGGGAATTTGATAGAATATACAATAAAGATATACAAACAAGAACAAATCCTAAGGAAAAGGCTGAAAATATTGGGTTGGGAAGTAATACCACTCCCAGACCTCCTACTAGAAGACCGGATCCCAGAAAAACTAAAAGAAAATCATGTATTGGTCCAGGCAAATCCATTATATTATTAAAATAAGAAAAAAATAGAAATCCTTTTCATGACCTTATTAATTTAACCAGGAAATTTTTTTTTAATATGTTTCTATTAATATGTTTCTAATAGAGTGAAATTAGAATCTAATGGATATGAATTGATGTAGATACAATTATTAGACAGTTTCTCTTTTTTTATTCTAAAGTGTATTTTCAACCTATCTATTTCAAGAAAGTAATTATGAATCTATTTATTATATTAAAAGAATGCGCCTTAATACTTAATATTATAAATACAATACAAATTTTTAATTAAATTCTTTATATTATATAATTCAACAATTTTGAATTCTTTTTTTAATCAAATTTATGGGTTTACCCCATTTTTAGTTTGAGGTGAATTCAAAATTGTTCGAATAGTGTAATCGTCAATTACTGACATTGGTAAACGACCCAAAGCTATTTGATTATAATTCAATTCGTGACGATCATAAGTTGAAAATTCATATTCTTCAGTCATTGACAAACAATTTGTTGGACAATACTCAACACAATTACCACAAAATATACAAATTCCAAAATCAATACTGTAATTAAGCAATCGTTTTTTTCGAATATTAGTTTCCAATTTCCAATCAACAACAGGGAGATCTATAGGACATACTCGAACACATACTTCACAAGCAATGCATTTATCAAATTCAAAATGGATTCGACCGCGGAAACGTTCCGATGTTATTAATTTTTCATAGGGATATTGAATAGTTACAGGTAAACGATTTGTGTGGGATAAGGTAATCATGAAACCTTGACCAATATACCTTGCAGCTCGTAGGGTTTGTTGACCATAATTCATGAACCCGGTTATCATAGGAAGCATATTGTAATTATCTCTGAATAATTTTATCTTTGTTTCTTTCTCTTGTTTAAAACAAATAAGGAATATGTTGGATTCATTTTCAATTTAGAGTGAAAAGAGTTGGAAAGAAGTTGTTAATAATAGATTACCAAGGGAAATAGGTAAAAGAAATTTCCATCCAAGATTTAATAGTTGATCCATTCTTAGCCTAGGTAAAGTCCATCTTGTTGCGATAGAAATGAACAAGAACAAATAAGTTTTCGCTAATGTAATAAAGATACCAATTGTTGTTCCAAAAATTGGATCCCTTTGAAATAGCTCCAGAATAGATATATACGGAATAGCAATATTCCAACCGCCTAAGTATAGAACTGTTACAAATAATGAGGAAATTAATAGATTTAGATAAGAAGCAACGTAAAATAAACCAAATTTGATACCTGAATATTCAGTTTGATAACCTGCTATTAATTCTTCTTCCGCTTCTGGTAAATCAAACGGTAACCTCTCGCATTCTGCTAGGGAAGAAATTAGAAAAATGATAAAACCTATAGGTTGACGCCACAAATTCCATCCCCAAAAACCATATTTTGATTGTGCCTCAACTATATCAACTGTACTTAAACTGTTAGATAATCCTAGTCGGTGATAACATTACTATTTTCACCGCTATTACAGAACCGTACATGAGGTCTTCGCCTCATACGGCTCCTCGGGGGCCATAAATAAATCTAAGGACCAGATTAGTCTTATTTAGATGGATATGATGGGTTCTAAAATGGATTAAATATATCTGGGGTCCCGAATTATACCAATGGAATTCTGTCTGCTCAAATTCTAAGAATAAAAAAAAGCGCTTCGGAATTCATCTCATCCTTTACTAATTTTCATTTCTATTTGTTGAGTAATAACTGAATCCTTTAATAAAATACTCTTTGTAAAAATAAAACTAGGTATTTCAGCCCATCGTGGTTTTCGATTACGAAAAAGAATTAGACATCCTATTAGTTTATTATTCATGACAGAAATTCTATTTTATTTTTGAAATATATGAAAAAAAAAAATATCCTGGTTTCGTTCCTATTCTTCTTTCTTTTTTAGAAAAAAAGTTGGTGGACTTATAAAAAATAAAGGATTATTTCGTTTCTGATAGTCATTTCATTTGTCGGTGGATAGGAGCATACTCTGAATCGGAATCTTGGGGAGTACTGTCTGATAATTTCTACTAATTTCAAGCCCCAATTAACCTTCTTTTTTTTGTTATCTTATGTTCTGCATAAATATTCGTTTCAATTTGGTTAATCTCTATTACAAATTCTTTGTGTATTTTGGTGTTTCTAACCATCCACTCACTTTTACCTAATTGCCGCTCACTTTGTAATACATGTATGTTAATCTATATAACTGATAGTGAAAACGTCATCTGGTTAATATATTTAACCCCGCTTCAAGCCAGGATGACTAATCAACCAACCTTGGGGTAAAGTGATTATTACGCTTATGTTTATTTCCGTTTAACCTTTGTACATAGGAAATGAGACTCAATTTTTGTTTTTACTGCTAATTTCTGAGCAGTTTTTTTTCACTCATATATAACTATCAAATTCCTTTTATTAAGATTAATCCGAAAAATAAATATATATTCCGTTTTTTAACGTATTCGTCTAGAATAAACGGAATAGAAAAAATAAACGTTTATGTTTCAACGAATCGCACGTAGAGATATTGATAAAACACATAGAGTTAATGGTATTTCATAACTAATCGATTGGGCAGCAGCTCGCAGACCACCTAAAAAAGAATATTTATTATTTGATCCATATCCGGACATAAGAAGTCCAATAGGAGCAATACTTGAGATGGCAATCCATAAAAAAATACCGATATTTAGATCCGCTAAAACAAGGTGATTGCTAAAGGGAATTACTGAATAACTTAGTAAAATTGAGATAACTGCTATAGATGGTCCAATACTAAATAAAGGAGTATTTCCTCTAGATGGACGAAGATTTTCTTTGAAAAGTAGTTTTGTCCCGTCGGCTAGAGCTTGAAGAATTCCCAACGGGCCGGCGTATTCAGGTCCAATACGTTGTTGTATCCCTGCAGATATTTCTCGTTCTAACCACACAATTACTAGTACACCTGTTATGATTCCCAATACAAGAGAAAATATAGGGACAAATATCCATATGAGTCCATAGACCTCTTTTAAAGATTCCAATCTAACAAAAGAATTTATAGTTTGGACTGCTGTTGCATAAATTATCATTTTAACGATCAACTTCTCCCATAATTATATCTATGCTACCGAGTATCGTCATAATATCAGCCAATTTCATTCTTTTAACTAGTTCAGGAAGAATTTGCAAATTAATAAAACCCGGTGGTCGGATTTTCCATCTCCAAGGAAAACCGCTTTGATCTCCTATGAGAAAAATTCCCAACTCCCCTTTTGGAGCTTCAACTCTTACATAAAGTTCTTGTTTCGATAATTCAAAAGTAGGAGAAGGTTTTTTACTAATGAATCGATATTCAAAATCATTCCATTCTGGATTCCTTTTTCTATCAAAGCCCCTGCTTTCTAAATTCTCATAGGGCCCCCCTGGAAGTCCTTCCAGAGCCTGTTGAATAATTTTTATGGATTCTGTCATTTCGCTAAGTCGTACTAAATAACGAGCTAAGGAATCTCCTTGTTTTTGCCACTGAATTTCCCATTCAAATTCATCGTAAGACTCATAACGATCAACTTTACGAAGATCCCATGGTATTCCGGATGCGCGTAGCATTGGTCCGGATAAACCCCAATTTATTGCTTCTTCCCCACCAATAATCCCAACTCCTTCAACCCGTTCTAAAAAAATAGGATTTCGTGTAATGAGTTTTTGATATTCAACAACCTCTGTTAAAAAATAATCACAAAAATCCAAGCATTTATCTATCCAACCATAAGGTAAATCAGCCGCTATTCCTCCAATACGAAAATAATTATGCATCATTCTCATACCGGTGGCAGCTTCGAATAGATCATATACAAATTCTCGTTCTCTGAAAATATAGAAAAAAGGAGTCTGTGCACCAATATCTGCCATAAAAGGGCCGAGCCATAACAGATGAGAAGCTATACGACTCAATTCCAGCATAATTACTCTGATATAGCTGGCCCTTTTAGGAACTTGAATATTTCCCAATTGTTCTGGTCCATTTACTGTTATTGCTTCTGTAAACATAGTAGCTAAATAATCCCATCGTGTTACATAAGGTAAATATTGTATAATTGCTCGGTTTTCTGCAATTTTTTCCATTCCTCTGTGTAAATAACCCAATATGGGTTCACAGTCAACAACATCTTCACCATCTAGAGTAACAATTAAGCGAAGAACACCATGCATGGATGGGTGGTGAGGTCCCATATTGACTATCATAAGATCTTTTCCTGTAACTGGTCTCTTCATAAGTTTTTCCTTGATTCGTTCTGGCATGAATTAGATTGCTGAAAAAGAAGTTTATTGAAAAATTCACTAATTCACAATTTTTGAATTTAACGAGTTTTTAATTCCCGAATATTCAACTTATTAATTAATTCTTTATAACGTACTCTATTTTTTTTTGACAAATAAGCCAGCAGTCGTTGACGTTTTCCCAGAATTTTTCGTAGACCCCTCTGGGATAAATAATCTTTTCTGTGCAATTCCAAATGTGAAGTAAGTCTTCGTATCTTATTAGTGAAACTGAATACTTGAAATTCAACAGATCCCCTGCTTTCTTCTTTTTGTTCTTCAAATGAAATGAATGAATTTTTTATCATAAAAAGAAATCCTTCCCTTTTTAATATGAATTGAAAGATATGAATTTTACTGATCAGTAATAATAATGGTAGTTTTTTTGTACAAGGATCTGAATTGAATTATCAACTTCTTAATTCTTCATTAATAAAAAAAAAAAAAATCGAAATTTAGATCTCAAAAAGGAGGATTCTTTTAATTTATTTATGGATCCGCTCTGATTGATATCTATGTCATTGATTAAATTAATCTCATGTATAAAGATTGAATTTCAAATAATCCCTCATATTTGTGCATATAGTTGTTTTCATATACCGTAACTTATATATTATATATAGTAAAAAGGATCTATCATTAATGAATTGGAAATCGCGTATACATGTGTATTCTTATCATACTGAAATGATTTCCGTTAGTAGTATTAAACCAATAGCGATTCATACAAGCTAAATCTTCTAATCTAAAATTGGGCCAAAGAAAGGATTTTAAATTAATTAGGTTATTTTTATCCTTATCAAGATCTTTCTTTTTATGCAAAACTGTGGTCAAGTTTTGAATATTCTTATCAAATCTTGAATTTCTATCCCTCGCTGTGTTTTTTTTTAAGTTGAAACAAATTAGAATTCGAAATTCTCTACGTCGTTTAGGGGATAGAATATTTTCAGGGACAAAGAAATCAGAATTATTTTTTTTTCTATTTACAGTTTTGTTTTGATATTTTGTAATGGATTTTTCAATTTTTTTTTTATCAATATAGCTTTTTTTTTTGTATCGTTTACTTATTTTGTGTTTATTTTTATGAACCAATGAAATACCTATGGTTCTATATATAATAAGTTGTCCATCGTTTTGTACAGACAAACGGACAGGTTCAATAATCAATATTCCTTTTTTCATTAATTTTGCAAAAGTGAAATTTTTTTCAATCATTAGAATGTCTAGGCTCATCTCTCCTCTTTCAATGGAAGATATCGCTATTTCGTTTGGATTTTTTAGTCTAACCAAGAGACAGTATACTTTTACATTATTGAGAATTTTTTGATTAAAAAAACAATTCCATCGTAATTGAAAACGCGAATATCTTGTGAGAAATAAATCAAGTTCCGCTTCTGTATTGCTTTTGTATTGTTTTTTATTTTTCCGTTTTTTTATCGTGGATTCTGCATAATTTTCTTCAATATTTTTTTCTTGGTTTGATAGAGCTGATTCGGGATTTCTTTTTTTTTCTTTATCTGATTCAAGCTCTACTTGACCGACCAATTCTTTTTCTTCCTTATTCAGATTATAAAATCGAAGTGATTTTTTTTCATTTGATGGTATAAAACCTTTTTTCTTTCGAGTAATCTTTTTATTAACATTTATGTTTTCATTAAAATTTAAAAGAAGTAATTTGATTGGTATGACCCACGGTTTCATTTTATATGTACTAGAAAATAAGAAAAATTCTGGAAAGAAAAAAAATTCAAAATTTGTTATACGATGATTTAGTATTTCTTCATTCATCCCCATCCAATCAAAAAAGTTTCTTTTTTGATTAGCAAGACCCGTCTTAGTTATTTTCTCAATTCTTTGATAATTCTGAACTTTAGTATTAATATATTTTTTTGGACTCTTGGTATCAACCCAGGGCTCAATATTTACTTTTTTTGTAAACCAAAAGTTCAGAATTCTCCAATCCAAATATTTTCTATGACGAATTTCCCCTATACCCCCAATATTATATTTTTCTAGAAAAGAAAAGACTAAATAATTATCTAGAGCAATCCCTATAGACATGTCAAAATTTTTTTCTGTAGAATTAATAGATTTGTAGCAAAAAAGATTATATATAGAATCTTTTTTTAAATTATGTTTTGGATTTAATAACGAGTCGGCCTCAAAAAAATTTTGTTTTTTGTAATTATCAAATTTCTTTTTTTCATATGAATCCTCTTTTGTTAAACTTGGATTTAGAACTAGAGAATCTTGATTTATTTTCTTTTTCCATTTTTGGGTTACTAATCTAGCCCATGCAATCTGGGGTAAATTGTATTGATAATGACTTCGTAACCAGTTTTTCCATTGATTTACTTCGGAATTCAAAAAGGTTTGATTTTTCAATTCATAATGAAAGATTCCTTGTTCTTGAAAAAAAAACTTTATTTGATTCTTAACAAAAAAGGATGTTATGTAGATGTTATATTCAAGAATATCCTTGAATTTAGAAAAGTTACTAACTTGAATTTGTGATAATTTGTAAAATACATATGCTTGTGATAAAGAGCCTAGGTGATAACTAATTTTTTTTTTATTGGATATTAAATTTTTTATAGTCGAAATAAAATAAATGGTATTTTTTTTTTTTTTTTTTTTTTTTTTCTCCATTTTCTTCATTCTTGTAAATATATTTATCAAGAATTGTTTTTGTTGATTCAAAAAAAAGTTGTGTAGTAATTCTTGGAATATTAATGATACCTAGAAAAAAAGTTATAGACAGTTGTTCGATGCAAAATTTTATAAAAAAAATGGATTTACGAATTAATCGGGTATTTTTTCTTTTTAATGTCTGCCAAAGTTTTTTTGATGACTCAATTTTTTTAGAATCATAACGCAGTTTGGTACAACTATTAGTTAGGTTTTGTTTTTCTTTTGAAATTTCTTCTATTTGATTTCTGATTGTCTTTATTCTATCAATCAAATTTTTTATTTTGTTTTCGCTGAGTGAAGAATTTGTCCACTCCATGGATTTATTTTGAACAGATAGTTCATGAATAATCTGATTACTTATTATTGAATCTTTTTTAGTTTCATTTAATTCATATATTTCGCTCGGGCCAAATAATGGAATTACATTTTGTTTTGAAAGGTCTTTTGTTTTTCCTTTTATAAAAAGAAAGTTTTTGAGAATCCAGTTTTTCATTTCTTTTGCGACTTTTAGGAAAATGGTTGCTCTTTCTTTGAAAATCCTTAAAACCAGAAAAGACTTAGGTTTGAATTTTTTTATTCTTTTTTTTAATTCTTTAGAAATAGGTTCAAAAAAAGAAGGCTTTTTTTTGGCAGAACCAAACGGTAGTTCGGTTTCCATTCCCCAAACTGTTAAGAAACAAAAATCATTTTTTTCTCCTTTCCCTTTTGTTTTTTTTAGTCCAGCCTTCTGAGATGCTTGAAATTTAGATTTATGCCAAGGTTTAAGATAAAAAGGAAATAGGATTTTTATCTGAATACCATCCGTTAACCAGTTTCTTGGAAATTCTGTTTCGGATAGTTGAACCCCATTATAAGTGCATTTAACATGCATTTCACGTTTCCAATCCTTTAAATCCTCGGACCACTCGGG